TTCGATTATCTAATAAATCACTTAACACTCCCTTTCCAAAAAAAATCAACACACCAAGTACTACGCTTAGGTTTATTAGATTGGTTGCAAAAATATCAGTATTAAACCCGAAACTCCCCGCGGATGGCCAATAACCCAAGTAAAGGAAAGAATCGGTTACATTTTTCATATGATCTCCTCTTTCTTATAGTTATAGCTTTCTTCTAGTTATAGATAGACTACTTATTTTTATTTCTATTCTTTATCTTTATTGTATTCTTTTATTATGAATTTCCCTATTTCTAAATAGAAAATACTAAATTGAGTCAAAAAATATATTGATATTAAAAATGGATTTTAATGGATTTTTTTTTTTCAATTGGAAATTTCCAATTATTGGAAATTTCCAATAAGCTTGATACTTATTCGATTCGAATTAGTTCGATTCGAATTAGGTACCAGGTCTTATACAGATCAGTTGCGAAATACCTCGTTTGTTACAATACAATTGCAATACTTCCTAAAAAAAGTTCGTCCATTGGACTAAGAAGGTAAAGGAAAAAGTGAGTTGGATCTCCATTCTTAAACCAGGGATTTCCGTGGGTTGTTGTTCCTAAGTAATTAAATTGTAGGAGTTAAATATTAAAATAATTCGAAAAAACAAGATCAACAAATCCACGGAAATAAATAAAAATATGTGTTTTTAGGATTAAACAAAAGGATTCGCAAATAAAAGAGCTAATGCTACAACTAACCCATAAATTGTTAAAGCTTCCATGAAAGCTAGACTAAGTAATAAAGTACCCCGTATTTTTCCTTCCGCCTCTGGTTGTCTCGCGATCCCTTCTACAGCCTGTCCCGCAGCAGTACCTTGACCAACCCCAGGTCCAATAGAAGCAAGCCCGACAGCCAATCCAGCAGCAATAACGGAAGCGGCAGAAATCAGTGGATTCATGATAAGTTCCTCGCGCCAAAACAAAAATAAAGAAATAGTTAATGATACAATCAACCAATATTCAATTCACAATTACCGACGAAATAGAAAGGTTTCTATTGAAATCCCTATCTAAATTCACAATAGTAAGACAAATTAGATATATCTTTAGTTCATATATACCTAGTTAATGTCTAATATCACATATACGTGTTTTTCCCCCATACCGTAAACCAAATATTGTATCTTAAAGTCATCGGGATTCTCGAATCATTCTTCGAAAGATTCACAAGAGTTGTCTTATAGCGATTAGATTATATACACCTAGTTCGACCCCCATTCCTACGCAAACCAATCCATTCCTACGCAAACCAATCCATATTTTTTTTTACAACTAAAAAATATCGTAACCTTTTTTACAATTACTCTAGATCGTCTATATCTTTATTTATACCTTATTTGTATATTTATCTTCCCTAAGTGGATTACCTTAAACGGCGCATACATTGCGTCAGGCTAAGCTAAAAAAGACTGTGTCGGAAACTAGTCAATGATGACCTTCCATGGATTCGCCTATATAAGCCGCAGCTAGGGTTGCAAAAATAAGAGCTTGAATACCGCTTGTAAATAATCCAAGGAACATGACAGGTATAGGAACTACTAAAGGTACTAAAGAAACAAGAACAACAACTACTAATTCATCAGCTAAAATATTTCCGAAAAGTCGAAAACTAAGCGATAACGGTTTTGTGAAATCTTCTAAGATGTTAATAGGTAAAAGGATTGGCGTTGGTTGAATATATTTACCGAAATAACCCAATCCCTTTTTTGTAAGGCCCGCATAAAAATATGCTACTGAAGTAAGTAAAGCTAAAGCAACGGTCGTGTTTATATCATTTGTGGGTGCGGCTAACTCCCCGTGAGGTAACTGTATAATTTTCCAGGGTAAAAGAGCCCCTGACCAATTCGAAACAAAAATAAATAGAAACATAGTTCCAATAAAGGGAACCCATGGACCATATTCTTCTCCAATTTGAGTTTTGCTCACGTCTCGAATGAATTCAAGGACATATTCAAAGAAATTCTGACCATCAGTAGGAATGGTTTGTGGATTACGAACAGCTAGAATGGCTGAACCTAATAAAATAGCAATTACGACCCAAGAAGTAATAAGTACTTGCGCATGGACTTGGAAACTTCCTATTTGCCAATAGAAATGTTGGCCTACTTCCACACCGGATATATCGTATAAACCTTTTAGTGTTTTGATAGAACATAATAGAACATTCATATTACCCTCTGAAAGAAATAGAACTTAAAAAGGAATTATTTTGATTCAACCATCTTTTTTTTCGATTTGCCTACTTGAATTATATATTTTAAATATCAACTAATCACAGAAAATCTCCGGTTTTTATCTCTTTTATGCTAGTCAAGAATAATAACCGATTCAATAAATCGATTATATGGAGTTCCCCCAAAAATTTACTTATCTTATTATTAATCAAGAATTTCGTATATAGCTAGAACGACCCTCACAAATAGCAAATACTAATTTGTTAAGAATTAGTCGGATTGAAGCTATAG